GCCTTTCAAGATTCATCCAATAGAAATAGAAAATTCAATCTTACACTTACTTCAATTCTATTTTGATATGGTATAGACATATCCTGTTCTTATACAAATATACAAATAAGACTTTCTTGCCTTGCTTTCACAGCACCTCGGGGTATCTCTAAATACATTACTTCACATTGAGTTTACAATTCTAATTCTATAGCAATTAAATAAATAAAGGTGAAATCTTATGAAATTCATGTGTATTAGTAAGATGAATATATTATTAGCTAAGAGAATAATAATGAATAATATGAAAAGACTCATATGCTATTGGTATTATTTTTTTCATTACGATCCATAATAGCAAATTATTGCTTTTACAGAATGCATTGATCGATTCTATTATCTCTCCCTGTTTAAGATTAAATAGATTTGAAAAAGGGCCTTAGATATAAGATATAACAACTCGTGGATTCTCTATCGGAAAATTCCAATTATAGGCTTTGCTTTGAACCTATACTATCTCGTCGCCCGGCTTGCGCCCCCAAAAAGTCGAGTTATGAAATGAGAGTTTGAAGTCTTCAAAGACTCATTCCAAATATGGGTCTTTTGTACTCGAAATTAGGTTTCATATCAGTAAAAAAGTTGTTTTGAAGCAAACCTATACACTGGGGCGCAGCACGGCGATAGAGTCAGTCAAATGATAAATGATGTGATTCTGATCTATAAAAAAAAAGGATATTTTTCATTTTTAATGGAATCGCGAGTTAGCGGACGATTCGGCAGACAAAATGCTAAATGATAAAACCAACTCACGGAAATCGAAAGGGGGCAAACACTAATGGATTAAAAGACAATAAATTCTTGGGACTGCTTTTCCGCACAATAAAAGCGACGGGTCAGGGGATTGCTAATTCAGCCAAATTCCAACCCTAATATTATTGTAGAAAGTAAGCATCGGTAGAATTGGAATTTTGAATGATGGGCAATTGGTTTGGAGTAGAAAATTGGGATACAAATATAGATTGTATAACAGCCAGCCTAAGACCCATATGATTTACTATTTGATTCCATTTGTCTTGGGTCTCGTTGTAGTTTTTTTTACCCAACCCGGGCTCATGTCATGATTTTTCCTTCAAAAATAAAAAATCCCCTTCTTTTGGGTATACAAAAAGAGAAAAGGGCCTCTTGATTGTGGTCAGAGGTCAAAATCATCATATTATGTAATAGCACCATGAAGATTAATGAATATGAAGAATAGGTTTGTTTATCCGAAATTTCAAAACACCGGTTGGGTCCATTGAACTTCATTTTTACATTTTTATTAGTTTTAGGCTTCGAACGATCCCAAAAGAGCGAGTGTGCTGGAATGATTCTATTCCGATGGAACAAGCACCCGGCCAGCTACAAACAATATAATAATGAGAAAAGTATACTAGAATACAATACTATAAATACACTAAAGAATTAGTAAGATAGAAAGAAAAAGAAATGCCATTTTTTTTTTTTTTTCATTTTCAATTCATTACCAAATTAGGGCTATACGGACTCGAACCGTAGACATTCTCGGTAAAACAGATCAAACGTTTTATTATCGAAATGATTTGACCTGTTTCAAAGACCCAACATGCATTTTTTTTTTGCATTGGGCTCTTTCATCAACTGATAGAAAGATCAGCTAGTCCGCCATATTTTTCTTGATAAAAAGATAACAAGATGGCTCCACGTGCTATGATTCAGTATTTGTATTTCTGCTCATGAGCAATACCAAAGTGTTTCAAAGAAGAGTTGGCTTGACGTAGGTCTGCCTATGGCCTAGATCAACCTAAGTGAAATGTAGTCTCTATCGCTCTGCTCAAAGCGTCAAATATGAAACTTTATACACCTTAAAGTTCATAGGACGAAAAGAGATTTTTTTGAGGTCCTTCTACTCATTCTACCTAGCATTGAGTGGTCTGAATATTGACCTTATCAATTATCAAATCTATGATGGGTTCGATTTTAGTGCCCAAATGGGCACCCTACATAATTGGACCAATCAAATATTTGTCAGGCTCTTGTTCTCTCGAATCCATGGAGTAAGACATCAATTTCTCAATAAGAGAAATTCTGTTGATTGCATGATGGACTCCTTTGAAAAACATTGGCGCGCGTGTAAACGAGGTGCTCTACCTAACTGAGCTATAGCCCTTTTATTTGTGAGAAATATTTTACTTTGTATTTCATGTCTTGTCAAGATGAATAGTACTATTCATCTTGACAAGACATGATTGATCTCTCATATGTTTCCTGTGAGAATATTGCTTAGAAGTCAAATTCTATCTATAATCCATCAATGTGAGGGGTTTCTTTTGTTTCTCTTTGTGATGATAAATAACCTACTTAACCCAGTGGTTAGAGTATTGCTTTCATACGGCAGGAGTCATTGGTTCAAATCCAATAGTAGGTAGAACTTATTAGATACCGCAGTCAATGGTATCTAATAAGTATTTCTACCCGCCTTCTTTATTCTTTGTTATTTATTTTGTACCTTTTCCATTCCCTGCTACTCCTATTCTATTGAATTGATTGATTTTTTCCTTGCATCAGAATCCGATTACCCTTGATTGAGTCGGCAGAATCAAAAAAAGAGTATATAAACACAACCTCTTTTTATTATTTGGCCACGCCAACAACTAATTACGAGATTGCATTAATAGCCTCTACTCGCGTTCTAGCTCGTCTGAGAGCTAAATTCGCCTCAATTGTTTGTCTTTTCCCTTCAGCTCTACTCAAGTTAGCTTCCGCTATTTCAAGAGTTTGCTGAGCTTCTTTTGGATTAATGTCACTACCCCTTTCCGCATCGTTTACTAAAACGGTTATTTCATTATTGACTATTCTAGCGAAACCACCCATCAAGGCTATTGTAAACCATTGCCCCTTCAGACCTATTCTCAAAATGCCTATATCTACAGCCGTGGCAATGGGGGCGTGATTTGGTAATACACCAATCTGACCACTATTAGTAGATAAAATGATTTCTTTCACTTCCGAATTCCAAATAATTCGATTAGGAGTTAGTACACATAGATTTAAGGTCATTTCTTCGATTTGCTCTCCTCGTCTAGGTTCAGAGCCTTCGCGGTAGCTTCATCGATGTTACCTACCAAATAAAAGGCCTGCTCAGGAAGACTATCTAATTCTCCGGAAAGGATCAGTTGAAATCCCCTAATTGTTTCTCTTAGACCAACATATTTTCCCGGGGAACCCGTAAATACTTCTGCTACGAAGAAGGGTTGTGATAGGAAACGCTCAATTTTTCGTGCTCTTGCTACAGTTAAACGATCCTCTTCGGATAATTCGTCCAACCCAAGAATAGCTATAATGTCCTGAAGTTCTTTGTAACGCTGTGAAGTTTGCTTAACCCTTTGCGCAGTTTCATAATGTTCCTCGCCAACGATCCGAGGTTGAAGCATGGTTGACGTTGAATCTAAAGGATCTACTGCTGGATAGATCCCTTTGGCAGCCAGTCCTCTGGATAATACAGTAGTGGCATCTAAATGTGCAAATGTTGTGGCAGGGGCGGGGTCAGTCAAATCGTCCGCAGGGACATAAACTGCTTGAATGGAAGTTATGGATCCCTCTTTGGTAGAAGTAATTCTTTCTTGCAAAGAACCCATTTCTGTACTAAGAGTCGGTTGATAACCTACAGCAGAAGGCATTCTCCCTAATAAAGCAGATACTTCGGACCCTGCTTGGACGAAACGAAAAATATTGTCGATAAATAGAAGTACGTCTTGTTCATTAACATCCCGGAAATATTCCGCCATGGTTAGGGCAGTTAAACCAACTCTCATACGAGCTCCCGGCGGTTCATTCATCTGACCATAGACTAGGGCTACTTTTGATTCTGCAATATTTTGTTCATTAATGACTCCCGATTCTTTCATTTCCATGTAAAGGTCATTTCCTTCACGAGTACGTTCACCTACTCCGCCAAATACGGATACGCCTCCATGAGCTTTGGCAATGTTGTTGATCAATTCCATGATGAGTACTGTTTTACCTACTCCAGCCCCTCCGAAAAGTCCGATTTTTCCTCCACGGCGATAAGGAGCTAAAAGATCCACTACTTTAATCCCTGTCTCAAAAATCGATAATTTGGTATCTAACTGTATAAAGGCAGGCGCAGATCTATGAATAGGAGATGTTGTGCGTGTATCTACAGGACCTAAATTATCAACAGGTTCTCCAAGAACGTTGAAAATTCGTCCGAGAGTCGCTCCACCAACTGGAACACTTAGAGGAGCTCCTGTGTTAATCACTTCCATCCCTCTCATCAGACCATCTGTTGCACTCATAGCTACAGCTCTCACTCGATTATTTCCTAATAATTGCTGTACCTCACAAGTCACATTAATTTCTTGGCCAAGAGTATCTTGACCTTTAACTACTAAAGCGTTGTAAATATTAGGCATCTTTCCCGGCGGAAAGGCTACATCCAGTACCGGACCAATGATTTGAACGATACGCCCCTGGTTTTTTTCTTCAAGTGTGGAAACCCCAGGACCAGAAGTAGTAGGATCAATTCTCATAAGAAAAAATAATCAAAAGAGAGTCTTCTTTCATTTTGCAAACCTAAAAAACAAAAAAATGTCCGAAAGAAAGTTGAGCCCTTAATCCAATAAGAAATGGGAGTTAGTACTCGATTTCACTGATACGATCCAACTGAATCCAATTCCATTCTTTAACTCAATTCAATAAGTGAAGTTTCAAGTTCAACGACCTCATTTTCAAAAAGATCAAGTAGATAAATTAAGAATCATGAGGAATTCTTTCATTTCGCTAAGATTATAGATATTCCTAACGGAATTCGAACCCGAACTCTATTTATAGATTGATTCTTTTTCTGGCATTAGCCATTGTTTTTTCTTTTTACATATTGATTTCCACCTATTCTTCTTATAGCCTTTCTTCAGGAATTCCACCTATTTTCACATCTAAGATTTACAACTACAAGACACTGTCAAAAGTTCATTTTTCTATTT